CTTCCCTTTTATCAAATTAACCTAAGGTTAAGTAAGAAAAATACGGGTTTGATTCCGATTTTATCTCATTTATATATCATAGCCCGAGGGGCTATTTTCATATTCTTTCCGGTATTCTTCCTAGTCGCCGAATTAGGAATAGAAAATCTATATCAATGAAAGGTTTAACTGGTGGAATAAAGGTCTCTATTGCTATTTGATCCGGTATTTTTAATAAAATGGATCTATTAAGTGAAAGTGCGGAAAGAGAGGGATTCGAACCCTCGGTAAACAAAAGCCTACATAGCAGTTCCAATGCTACGCCTTGAACCGCTCGGCCATCTCTCCTACATAATGATTATGTATCAAAAACCAAGTGAATAGTGAGTTCTTCATATTTCATTCTAGATTATTGGATAGGTATGACCAATCCATTTTAACTATATATTTGAACTATATATTACAAAATATTACAAATAAAAATAGAAAATTTTTCATCAAAGTAAAGAAAGATCTTTCGAGGACCCAAGACAATTATTTTTTTACGAAATTTTTTTATTTGTAATTTTGAAAATGAAAAGGGGGTTTGCAAAAACGACTCCTACTATAAATTCGAAATTCGATTAAATCAATGAATTAGAACGAATCAACTGATTAATAGGTCTATATTTTTTAGACTAGGGTTAATGGATACCTTTCTATCATAATTCTATATAGACTACGATTCCATACCTTACAAATTCTCAAATTGATTTCCATTCTCAACAACAAACCCCGTCCTTCACCCCTCTATTCTAGATTGATAAAACATTTTGTATTTTGTATAGTGGATTGTATACCTGCTATGTACATAACATAAAAAAGAGGTGGTTATTCTATTTTCATCATAGAATGATTTTTTCTTCTTTGTATCATAATTCAATACAAATTTCTCGAGTTATTTGAATCTGTAACTTCAACGAAATCGAAATAGTTCGCTTCGTTGGTATACTACTACATTAGGATTAGGATGAAATCGAGATTAGGATGAAATCGAACCGGGTTGGACTATTTCTTATTGATTCCTATAAAAAAGGAACAATTGGAATAAAAAGCCCATAATCTTTTTTTTTCAAATCAATCTATTTTTATGTTATTTCGTACTGTACAATTCTTTTCTTTGTGGGATCATTTTCCCCCGAGAGGGAATGAGAAGAATTATAAAATGGATTGCTAGCTATGCCTAGATCGCGGATAAATGGAAATTTTATTGATAAGACCTTTTCAATTGTAGCCAATATCTTATTGCAAATAATTCCGACAACTTCAGGAGAAAAGGAGGCATTTACCTATTATAGAGATGGTGTGATTTGATTCTTTTTTTTTTTATTTCTCTCGGTCTTACGAGAAAGACACGTGATTCGGGAAAATTTTTGAAATAAATCTACGCTTGTTGAAGGTGAAGTTTGGAAATAGAACAATTCCTTCTGTCGTGTATCCTCGATTAATGCAACCTCAGATGCTATGTTTCAATTTTAGATTCTAGTATTGAGCGAAAGGTTATACCTAGAGGTTCTGTATTATGGGGCAATCCTACTCTACTACACTAGTACCAACGGACAGCATAAGGGAAGAAGCACTACACCTAGGAATCAACAACACGAAAACCTTGTTAGAAATGACCCCTTTCCTTATTGGGCTCGGGACTAAAAGAATGGTTGGGACAACAAACATCCAGCTCGTTCGTACTTTGGATACCAATATAACCATCGAAGGTTGTTTGAAGTGACTAATTCCTGGAAATTAGGAGGCGTTGAAAACAAAGAAATTGCTCGAGTTCTCATTTCTATATAGTTATCTAGTCTCAACACCCTTGATATTAAGAAAAGATCTCTTGCAGGAAGGTTGGCTAGAGATTTCTTGTAAAAACACTAGCCCTGCTGAGTCCATAATGAGAATATTTTCATCTTTTTGATTTCATGTATATTCTCCTTATGCACATAAGGGAGGAGCCGTATGAGGTGAAAATCTCACGTACGGTTTTGGAACGGAGATTCTTTGAATTGAATGGCGACCGTAACGGATGTCAGCTCAATCCGAAGGAAATTATGCAGAAGCTTTACAGAACTATTATGAAGCTATGCGACTAGAAATTGATCCTTATGATCGAAGTTATATACTCTATAATATAGGTCTTATCCATACAAGTAATGGAGAACATACGAAAGCTTTGGAATATTATTTTCGAGCACTAGAACGAAATCCATTCTTACCACAAGCTTTTAATAATATGGCCGTGATCTGTCATTACGTGCGACTATCTTCACTATAGAACGAAAAAAGAAAAACAAAAAAAGGCTTTCTACATATACATTGTCTAAAACAACGATTTTTATCAGCTGTAGCAAAGAAAGAAACTTTATATTCATAAAACTTGAAATATGAAGAAAATAAATAGATATACCTAGCTACTTTTTTCTATGGATAAAAAAAAGAATCTAATTGGTAGGGGAAGTACCGTAAAGATCAATTGGCGAGATTT